TATACTCCGCATTTTTTTTTGTTTTTTTCACAACAAATAGAAAGTTTCGGATCCAATGCAGATATAAGAAGGATTACCATATATAACATAAAATTTCTCCGCCTATTCCTTTTAGTCGAGCCTCCCGATCTGTCATTATACCATGAGAAGTAGAAAGAATGACAACGCCCATTCCACCCAAAATTCTAGGAATTCTTTGATAGTTAGAATAGATTCGTAGACCAGGTCTACTGATCCGTTTTAAATTTAAAAGATTTCTATAGGGCCCCTTTCTATTTCTTGTATGTCGCAGGGTTGAAACCAAAAAATATTTGTCGCTTTCTCGATGTTTCCTCACATTTTCGATAAAACCTTCTCGTAAAAGGATTTTCACAATGTTTTCAGTGATATTAGTAGATGCTATTCGAACTACTCTTTTTTTATCCATATCCGCATTGCGTATAGAGGTTAGTATATCAGCAATAGTATCCCTACTCATGATGGACTAAAATTCTTGTTGCCCCCGAATTTTTATATAATCAACATGTTTTTTTACTTAATTTTTTTTGTTTATGAAAAAAAATTATATTATTAAATTAAAGGTATATGCGTGAAACACAATCTACTAAATTAATTTGAATCTATTTCTTTCCAATACCCGACTATAACTATATCATAGTCTCATCTTATATTTTAAGGCTATTATAATACCTCGGGCGCCAATGAAACTATTTTAGTAAAATTTAAATGTCTCAATTCCCGGGCGATCGCACCAAAAACGCGAGTTCCTTTAGGATTTCCTTCTTGATCAATGACAACTGCGGCATTGTCATCATATCGTATTAGCATACCATTGTCGCGTTTAAGTTCTTTGCAGGTACGTACAATTACAGCTCTGACCACTTCTGATCTTTCTAGGGGCATGTTTGGTACTGCTTCTTTAATCACAGCAACAATAACATCACCGATATAAGCATATCGGCGGTTACTAGCTCCTATGATTCGAATACACATCAATTCTCGAGCCCCACTGTTATCTGCTACATTCAAACGTGTCTGGGGTTGAATCATTTTTTTATTTGTTCTTTCAATGCAAAGGGCGAAGAAAAAGAAAGAAATATTTTTTGTCAAAAAAAAAATAAACCTTGCATTTTTCATTCCCAGGATTTATTTTCTTTGATTCTACATTCTTATCCCAAAATAATAAATTGAGTTTTGATAGGCATTTTGGATGCTGCTATTGAAATGGCTTTTCTGGCTATATTTTCTGCGACTCCACCCATTTCATAAAGTATTCGGCCTGGTTTAACAACAGCTACCCAATATTCTGGAGAGCCTTTACCTGAACCCATACGTGTTTCTGTGGGTCTTACTGTAACTGGTTTGTCGGGAAATATACGTACCCATATTTTTCCACCCCGACGCGCATTTCGTGTCATTGCCCGGCGCCCCGCTTCTATTTGTCTAGATGTGATCCAAGCGGGTTCAAGCGCTTGAAGAGCATATTTACCGAAACTAATATGATTACCTCGATAAGACATTCCCTTCATTCGTCCTCTATGTTGTTTACGGAATCTGGTTCTTTTGGGGTTATAGTTGATGGTTCTTTCTGAATTCCACCTCTACTACAGAACCGGACGTGAGAGTTTCGTCTCATCCAGCTCCTCGCGAAAAGGGGATTCAAAATATTTAAAATGTAGCAATCCAAAAAAGAATGTTTTCGCGGGCGAATATTTACTCTACTATCTATTTCAGTTGTAAGGTTAATTCATTACGTCTCAGATCAGAATAGATGAATTCTTTCTCGGTTCCTTCCGCCATCCCGACCAATGAATCGTTAGGATTTGGTTTCAATAAAATCTTCTGCATTCATGGGTTCCATCGTTCCCATCGCTTCTTGTTTAATGGTTAGGTCTTAATGTTACAACGGAGCTCTTAATGAAATTTGTTCTTGAGTCAATTTTCTCAGTCTTTATTGGCTAAAGGCTCCTGGTTTTTTGTTCTATAATGTATCATTTAATTATGTATGAATCAGTATTGATGCTTTATTACATTGTCTTTTATGAGATGACTAAATGACTCATAGACCTTACATATTGGAATTCTATATCATTTATATTTTTTTTCTCTCTTTCTCTCACCCCTCTATCCACATCTTTTTCTATATTCCGGTTCACACCTTAGAATAATATTTTTTGCTTTTTTAGTTTATGCAAAACAAATTTCAGTTGCTACAATGATATGAAAAATTTATCATATCTTGACTGCTTTGTTGGATCTAGATAATGTGAAGTGATGAGTTGGTTCTTAGTTCTATAGTTATTAGTTCATATTAGGGAGGCTTTTTTTTTGAACCTTATTCCTAAAAAAACCAACGAGTCACACACTAAGCATAGCAATTATATCAAACATTTATTTAATCGAATTTTTATTAAACCCTATAGAATTAAAGAATTACGAGGTCTTTTTTTTATTCTTCATCTATAAATATCCAAATTTTGATACCTAATACGCCATAGAT